TTTAAGTCCATGACCGATACCCCAGTTCGTCCTATACATATGACCAGCGATCAGGAAAAGAATAGCAATAGCTAAATGATGGTGTGCAATATCGCTCAACCATAAGCCACCGGTTATTGGATCTAGTCCTCCGCGAAAAGTAAGAAATTCTGCGTATTTGGACCAATTCAAGGTGAAAAAGGGGGTTGCTCCTTCGGCAAAACTAGGATAAAGTTGAGCCAAAAGGTCACGATTCAAGATAAATTCATGAGGAAGTGGTATCTCTTTAGGATCAACCCCAGCGTCAAGAAATTGGTTAATCGGTAAAGATACATGGATTTGGTGTCCCGCCCAAGAAAGAGACCCAAGTCCTAATAACCCCGCTAAGTGGTGATTCAACATGGATTCTACATCTTGGAACCAGGCCAATTTGGGAGCGGCTTTGTGATAATGGAACCAACCAGCAAAAAGCATTAACGATGCAAAAATCAATGCACCGATTGCGGTACAATAGAGTTGTAACTCACTAGTTATTCCAGATGCTCGCCAAATCTGAAAAAAACCGGAGGTTATTTGGATTCCTCGGAAACCCCCGCCTACATCACCATTCAAAATTTCTTGCCCTACTATTGGCCAAACTACCTGAGCACTGGGTCCAATGTGAGTAGGATCGCTTAGCCATGCTTCATAATTGGAAAAACGGGCACCGTGGAAGTACATGCCACTCAACCAAAGAAAGATAATGGAGAGTTGACCGAAATGAGCACTAAAGATTTTTCGAGAGATCTCCTCCAAATCACCAGTATGACTATCGAAATCGTGAGCATCAGCATGTAGGTTCCAGATCCAAGTGGTAGTATCGGGGCCCTTAGCTATTGTTCTTGAGAAATGCCCGGGTCTGGCCCATTCCTCAAAAGATGTTTTTACAGGATCCCTATCCACAACAATTTTAACTTCTGGTTCCGGCGAACGAATAATCATTAAGTCCTCCTCTTTCCGGACAAGACATACAAAGAGACTCGCCAACTGTCTTTTTAGTGAATCTTTGAAGGATAGATATTATGATTAGTCCTTTTCTTTACTATCTCTATCTACCACCCTTCTATTTTTTTTTTAGTTATTCACTGGAGCAATTATATATTGAAGTCAATCCGAGGCAAGTGTTCGGATCTATTATGACATAAGGATTAGGTGCCTAACGGACATTGGTTATCCGGGAAAATTATTTCCCGACATAACAAAAAAAGATTTTTTTTACGTTTTAATTTAAGAAGTTAGTGTATTTTTTTTAGGGTATAAGCCCTACATCTACTTTCCTTGAGTAAGCATAATATAAATATTTTTATTCGATTCCAAACTCCAAGAAACTCATTAGAATTATTAAAAAAATCTTAGAATTATTAAAAAAATCGTCCTTTAGGTAGAAGTAGAATATTTAGATTGCCGCCTTTTATTTACTTTATTACCTCTGTTCTAGAGCCTATTCCTATTGTTTATACTTATGAAATATGATATAAAATAGAAATGATATAAAATCGAAGGTAGAAGAAAGGGATATAATGAAATTCTTGATTCGATCTTCCTACCAAAATTATTTGATTAATGCATCAACAATTAAAACGCCCATTTTATGAAAATGAAGAGTGGTCTTATTCAAATTCAAAGCGCTTCGTAATCTTCAACCAGTTCTGTGCTTCAATATAATTTCCCGGAGTAAGCGCTATAGCTTGTTTCCAATACTCAGCAGCTTGATCAAACCAAGCTTCCGCAATTTCCGAATCGCCCTGTAGAATGGCCTGTTCTCCTCGGTCGGAATAGGCAGTTCCTTCCCCTAGAACCGTACTTGAGAGTTTCCTACCTCATACGGCTCAGAAATTGCTATCTTAATTTCCCCTATCTTAACTGAATTCGATTTCTCAAAAATCGATCCAATTTCTTCTTGGGTTAAGCATAAGAAGTTAATTACCTAAGTTTCAAACCCTAATTTTGAGCAATAATCAGTCTGATCTTTTCTCCCACCTTCAGAAGAATGAAGCATAGATAGCCCTATATCCTTCGTTCGAATTTTCTGAAAGGTAACTATCTCGGTTTCGTGTCTTTCATATATGAAATTTCTATAGAATCCTTGAAAAAGACTTTTCCCATAAGAAAGAAAAAAGAACTTACTATCTTTGGGATCTGATACTACACCGCTGCTTAATCCTTTAGTGGATCGGCTCTATTACATAAGCGGATTCCTAAATTTTGCCCCATATCATGGTATAATTAAGCAGTTTTTTTTAGTTGTATCGACCCAGTCGCTCACTAATTGATCTTTACGGTGCTTTCTCTATCAATTTGAGACTTTATCCATAGAGTAGTAGTATAGGCTCGACTTTCTTCTTATTTTGATTCTCGTTAATTTTCTTCCTTCCTACAGCTGATAGGGCAAAATCATTGTTTTGACGATCCCTATGTAGAAAGCCCTTTTTCTAGTATTTACTAGAAAATTTCATCTTTTTTTCGTCTTTCTTTCTATAGTGGAGATAGTCGCACGTAATGACAGATCACGGCCATATTATTAAAAGCTTGCGGTAAGAAGGGGTTTCGTTCTAGCGCCCGGAAATAATATTCCAAAGCCTTTGTATGCTCTCCATTGCTTGTGTGTATAAGGCCGATGTTATATAGTATATAACTTCGATCATAGGGATCAATTTCTAGTCGCGTAGCTTCATAATAATTCTGCAAAGCTTCCGCATAATTTCCTTCGGATTGAGCCAACATCCGTTACGGTCGTTCATTCTATTCAAAAAATCTCCGTTCCAAAACCGTACATGAGGTTTTCATCTCATACGGCTCCTCCCTTCTGTACATAGTACTAAGCAAAAAATCTATAGAATGAAAATAGAATTAGTCCCATCTCATTATGGATCGAAAGGGGCTGGTATTTTTCCAAGAAATCTCTAGCCAACCTTCCCCCAAGAGGTTTTTCTTAACACCAATGAATTCTATTAATGCCAGAGGAAAACGATAGCTCCAGGAATTTCTTTGTTCTCAACGCCTCCTATTTAGAGGAATTAGCCACTTCAACGACCTTTGATGGTTATAAGGGTATCCAAGGTACAAACCTGATGGTTGTTTGCTATCCCAACCATTCTTCCCAATCCTGATACCGATCAGGAAAGGGTTAATTTCTAACAAAGTTTTTCTCTTGTTGATTCCTATTTCGAGGTGTAGTGCTTTTCTCCCCTATGCTGCCTATTGGTCCTAGTAGAGTGTAATACAGAACCTATCCTGTAGGTGTAACCTTTCGCTCAATACTCAAATCTACAATTGAAGCATCTAAGGCCGCATCAATCGAGGATACACGACAGAAGGAATTGTTAGTTCACCTCACCTTCCCCAAGCGTGGGTTTCCTTTACTAATTTGGTTCTCTCTATTTGAACCCCCTCTCTTTCTCGTGAGACTGAGATGTGGGTAGGGCTAAAAAAAAAAAAAGTCAAATCGCACCATCTCTATAATAAGTAAATGCCCTTTTTTCCCCTGAGGTTGTCGGAATTATTTGCAATAAAATATTGGCTACAATCGAGGAGGTCTTATCAATGAAATTTCCATTTATACGGGATCTAGGCATAATTCCCAATCCATTCTATATAGAATTCTTTTCATTCTATCACAAAATAACATAAAAACTTATAAATCGCTCCATATGCTCTAAATGGATAACAAAGGTATGGATTTTCCACTCAGCTCAAATTGTCTCCTTTTTCTTCTGTTTGGACAAGAAGAGATATGAAATATTTGAGTAAGATTGGGTTTCATTCCCCTTTCCTATTTCTCAACAACAACTTCTGTCATCAGCTATTTTCCGTTTTCAAAGTCATTTCATTAATTATCCCATACCCCTTTTTATTTAGATTGTATCGCGTAACATACCTTATGCAAATAGAATTCTAGGGTTCCTTGGTTCCTTTATTTTCTTATGGAATAATAAGGATTCTTCTATTCTCTTTTTATTTGGTTTTTCCAAAAAGAAAAACTTTTTTGGGGGGCGGAATTCCTAGTAAAAAAAAAAAAGGATCCTTATACTTAGAACGGTTGTGGCTGTACCTGTACTGCAGGAATACAAAAACTCGCTATTCACTCAGTTTATTTTACATAATAAGTTATGTAGGAGAGATGGCCGAGCGGTTCAAGGCGTAGCATTGGAACTGCTATGTAGACTTTTGTTTACCGAGGGTTCGAATCCCTCTCTTTCCGTTTCTCTTAATTCATCAACGTTACCGATCACAATGTATCAAATCAAATAACAATTTTTTTGAGCAATAATACCTTTATTTAATGGAATTCTCTAAAGCAAATTACTTTGGTATGTAAAATATAACAAAAAACAAAAAAGATCCTAAGGTTAATCTATTTCTGCTAGCTGAATGGGAAAATACGAATTAAGAGCCTTGGGTCGATTTAATTCGGGGAAAGGGGAAGGGAAAAAAAATTCTATGAACCTTTCCTTTTGCATTAAGCTCAAGTCTGACGAGAGTAATATTCTACAACTAACAACTCATTTATTTTCAGACCGACCCACTTTCTATCTAGGATTTTTTGTACTAGTCCTTTATATTGCAATGTATCAACCGTCAAATGCTTTGGCAATTTGCCCGGATCGGATGAAGCAATAGAATTTTGAACCAAACATTTTGATCTTTGGTTCTCCTTCGTAGTAATAATATCTCGGGGTTTGCAACGAAAACTTGGTATATCAACTATACGACCATTAACTAAAATATGTCTATGATTAACTAATTGCCGGGCCCCAGGAATGGTTGAAGCCATACCCAATCGAAAAACAATATTATCCAAACGCATTTCAAGTAATTGTAGTAAAACTTGACCTGTTGACTTTTTTGCTTTTCCAGCGATATGTACATATCTAAGTAATTGTCGTTCTGTCAGACCATAATGAAAACGTAATTTCTGTTTTTCTTGAAGACGAATACGATATTGCTCTTTTTTCCCAGAATGGAATTTCTTTTTCAGATTACTTCCGGATTTAGGCGTTTTTCTAGTGAGTCCTGGTAAAGCTCCCAGACGGCGTATTTTTTTTAAACGAGGTCCTCGATAACGGGACATGAAGACTCCTTTTTTTATTGAAATTACATTTTACACAATAAATTTCATTGTATTTACATTACAGAATACATCGAAATTAAAACTGAATTAAACTAAAGGATAAACAGAGTAAAATCTACTAAAGTACCACAAAAAATGGAATTTCATCAACATCTGGATTTTTTTGTATATATATTATTTATTTTAATGTTTTGTATCTAGCAAAACTGTAAGATAGAACGACGTAATGGACTCTGGATTCGCCATTTAATTCGGAGAAAAAAAAGAGATTCTTGTTCATGGAACATCAATAGAGAAAAAAGCCGACTATCGGATTTGAACCGATGACCCTCGCATTACAAATGCGATGCTCTAACCTCTGAGCTAAGTGGGCTTACATAACAGAAATAGTGTAACAAATAGAAATATATATAGATATAGGAAATCCTAAAAATGGCAGATCTTTATTATTAATCTTAGTTATTAACTAGGAAAAAAATACTAGAATTTCATAACATAAAGAAAAAGTTAGATTGATATGCTTAACTAAACGATATTCTACGATATTCTTAAATAGGATTATATAATTTAATAGGATTATAGAATTTATTGAACTTTCTTTTTATTTCTCTAACTCGCAAATTCATTTTTCTAATAGAATCTATTCCAATTTCTATATTGAATTTGATTTCAGATATTTTAAATTTGATACGGCTCGGACGAATAATCTAATACATAGAAAAGAATAATATATATGAATAATAAAGAGAAAATGCGAATCTTTTGGCATTTTCATTCGAGCATTATATACATTTTTAAAAATATTTTTTTATTTGTTAATAATTTAAGGATTAATATTTCACTAAGGAAAAGATAGAATTATAACAAATGAAATTTCTAATTCTGATTAGAAAAAAAAAAAATTAATATCAAGCGTTAGAGTATGATTTTGAATATTCTCAAAAAGGAAAGAAGGGGGTGGGGGAGAGAAAAACTTTTGGATATATTGATTCCGATTGAATTACAAATATATCAACGGTAGAATCAATTCAATGCTGAATTGCAATAAGCGGGGTCTCTTGAATAGAGACGAGCTGCTAAACTACGTCGAATAATGAATTCAATGATTCAAAAAAAACTAAGAGATACAGGAAATTAAACAAGGAATCCAGGTTTCAAAGAAAAAAAAAAAAGACAATGGGGATATGGCGAAATCGGTAGACGCTACGGACTTGATTGTATTGAGCCTTGGTATGGAAACCTGCTAAGTGGTAACTTCCAAATTCAGAGAAACCCTGGAATGAAAAATGGGCAATCCTGAGCCAAATCCCTTTTTTGAAAAAAACAAGTGGTTCTCAAACTAGAACCCAAAGGAAAAGGATAGGTGCAGAGACTCAATGGAAGCTGTTCTAACGAATCGCGGTGTAATTACGTTGTGTTGGTAGTGAAACTCCCTCTAAATTACTAAATTAGAGAAAGAAGGGCTTTATACATCTAATACACACGTATAGATACTGACATAGCAAACGATTAATCACAGAACCCATACTATAATGATAGTATAGGTTCTTTATTTTTTTTTTAGAATGAAATTAGGAATGATTATGAAATAGAAAATTCTGAATTTTTTTAGAATTATTGTGAATCCATTCCACTCGAATATTGAGTAATCAAATCCTTCAATTCATTGTTTTTGAGATCTTTTCTTTTAAAAATAGGATTAATCGGACGAGGATAAAGAGAGAGTCCCATTCTACATGTCAATACTGACAACAATGAAATTTCTAGTAAAAGGAAAATCCGTCGACTTTATAAGTTGTGAGGGTTCAAGTCCCTCTATCCCCAAACCCTCCTTTATTCCCTAACCATAGTATTTATCTTATCCTCTTTTCTTTTTTATCAATGGGTTCAAGATTCATTAGCTTTCTCAGTATACTTATACTCTTTCACAAAAGAGTGCGAAGAGAACTCAATAGATCTTATGTTATTCATTAAATAGATTTGTTTTTTATTAGAGTATCCGCAAAAAATCTCAATTATTAATTAAATTTATAAGTGTTATTAAGTAAGCCGTCTACAATGCATAGGACTATCCCCCCATTTCAAAATTAGGAATGGAATACTTTATTGATTTTTTAGTCCCTTTAATTGACATAGATGCAAATACTCTACTAGGATGATGCACAAGAAAGGGTCAGGATAGCTCAGTTGGTAGAGCAGAGGACTGAAAATCCTCGTGTCACCAGTTCAAATCTGGTTCCTGGCACAGAAAAAAAAGATCTACCAAATAGATATTGCTACAAATACCTCGAGAGACATTGGGGTACATATTCATTAATAATCGAGATAGTATACACTAAATAGATAAATCTTTAGACACTTCTTTTAAAAAAAGGGTTAAAATCTCAGGTACTTTATAGTATAGAAGGAGG